AGTTGCATATCATAAGGAATTCGAACAACTGCTTCAAATACAGTATCAGGAAGTACCGCTTGTGGAACCTCAATATCCACGGGCTTATTAGCTAAATGGCAATTGGCACATACAATACGGCCGGTCGCTTCTCGTGGATTTTCATAACCCTGCTGTGCAAAAATAGGATATGCATTTGAAATGGATGTCCGACTTATTATATATATCATGAGCGATACGGAAATGAATCGAGTAATCTCTTCCTTTATCCAAGAAAGGATATTTCTAGTTTGCATGGTCCAATCGTTGATCCCGAAGATTTCTACAATAAAATTAGGTAGGTCGCTAGTATAGTTCCCTATCCATAATGCTGCTATTTACTGAAATAATTTTACTGGAATATAGCAAAAATCCTAATTCCCCCGGATAGATAGAAAGAATAAGTAAATTTTGGAATGTTTTGCTTATGTACAAAGTAACAAACATTATACAAACATTATAATTGGATCAGTGGATCATTTTTCAGTCATTCATTGAATGATAAATCACTACAAGTGACGGAGATACCCGATTTAAATAACGGAAAATCAAATATTTAAAAATTGTATCTAGAATGACTGGAAAAGTGGAAACAAGACCAGATATAATTTGATCGTTATGAGTCAATCCAAAATCTTTATAGACAGAGCCAATCATTAGTTCCCAACCGTGAGGTGAATGGAATCCTATACATAAATCAGTTAATAAAAGAATAGAAAAAGCTTTTATTGTGTCACTTAAGTTATATAGGAATTCTTGAACCCAAGAATTAAGAAAAAAAAGTTCTTCAGTACCTAGAATAGAATAACCACTTAGAATAAGGAAACAGATTATATTTGTTGAGAAGTGCAAAATCGTATGGATACGATCCTCATTGTGCATCTTGATCAATTGGATCGTTTCTTTGTGGATTCCGATAGGAAGCTTTTGTAGATGTGTTTCCGAGTATTCCTTTATCATTTCATCCAACAAGAAGAGTTCCTCTAATTCTATGAATTTTTCTAGAATACTCTTTTCTTGAATATCATTCAAAAAAGTTTCGGATTGCTTAGTATTCCACCAATTAGTAACCCAAGATTCCAGACTTTTATTAAATGAGAGAGAGATCCACCAGGGTAAAAATACTATAGATGCTAAATATAGAAGGGGAATAAATGCTTTCTTTTTTGCCATTTTTTCGTCTGTGAATTTTTAATGAACCCACCTCATTTGTCGACTCTATACGATCTAATATTTCTATTAAGCATAAGTTCTATTACAAGGCATCGAGCCTGTGAATCTATTCCCCCTAAATTCGAATAAAGAAAAAAAAGTTTCCAGATATCTCAATTGCTCAAATTCGAAGCAATTTCCTCTTTTCGATGAATGCCCGAAAGAGCCACTTCAAATAATGAATTTGATGCGGAGTTCGAGACGAAAGAACCCCCTTTGAGAAAAATTTATGAAGAATATTGTGATGATCAAAAACGAGTGGCAAAAGCAAAAGAAGACAGAAAAGTTATCGTTATAAGTGGTTTAATTGTTTGCTTTCATTAAAGAGCACAAAAAAGAAACGTCGATTCACAAAAGAAAGATAATTTACAAGATATGATCTATCCGTATTGTATCTAACGTATCAATTCCAAATAATGAAAATAAAAAAGAGAAATTCTTTATTATTATTTTAAAATGTTTTGATCTATGAGATAAATGAGATAAATCTTCGATTTGTTACTTGTTTTGTTACTGAAAAAGTTGAGTGGATTTACATACGCATAAAAGAACATTTTTGCGAAAACAAAAAAAGTTTCGTTTTATAATTGTTCTGTATATGTCTGCTTTGGTTCGAATCAGCGTTCTGAAGAAACTTTAGTTAAATTATGCTTTACTCTTTACTTTAGTTAAATAGTTAAATTATGCTTTAGTTAAATTATGCTATAGAAATAAAAAAAGGGGATTCTTGAGTTTTTGACCTCCGGCTAAGAAAGCATTCATTCTTCAGTTCATTTCAAAATACTTCAATTGGTACGCGCAAGAAATAGGCCAATTCAGAAGCTTTTTGTTCGATTTCTCGTGGAGTCAAATTCTCATCAGTACGAGTCAAGGGAATGGCCCCCTGGCCTCTGATTTCCATATAAAGGACACGACGAGCATAAATACCCTCTTTAACTTCTATTCTGATGGACTGAATGTCTTTCATAAGGAATCGTAGGAAGATGCGACGATTTTTTCCAGGAAATCCCCAACGAAAAATACACACTATTCCTTCTTTTCTATCGAATTGATCATAACCACTACCTACATTCCACGAAATTGTGCACCACAAATAGTAGCTAATAAAGAGACCTGCGATCCCATAGAAAGACATCACAATCCCTTGTGGAAAAAAAATTATTTGCTGAGACGGAAATAAAGATATCAAATTCCTGCCAAGATAACTGGAAGTTCCAACCAATAAGAACCCTAATGAACCTAAAAAAAGGATAAGGGCCCAGCAGAAATTAGTTGTTTTTCGAGACCCCGCTATAAGTTCTATCCATATATGTTCTGATCGCCAACTCATACTAGATCCAGTTGCATTTTATTGGAATTGGGAGAATAACCCAATTTAATTTTACTTTTGTTTCCGAAGTAACTCTCATCAACTAGCACTATTCTGACGCGAAACTTTAGGAATAATTCATCAAATTGGTTAAATCTAAAATACTAGCATCCCTTTCATATATCCCCTATAGATATCTACATATAGATAGATTGACTTTACATTTATTTCAGACCCCCGCCCCAACCCCAACCCGATCTATTTAAAAATAGCTATAATTAATTTTCCCAAATATCATGTTTACACATGCATACGAACTCTTTCATTTATCATTTATGTTCGGAGGCAGCCACATGTTATACCATATTCTACTAAATAGATATCCATGTTATGATACAAGCTTAAGTCTGGGAAAAAAAATAGATGAGAGTTGGCCCCATCGGATCTAAAGAATCTTGTTTTTTTGAACATGAAGAGATAAAGAAGCCATTGCAATTGCCGGAAAAACTAGGCCCACTAAAGGCACAAAAATAGAGGGTAAGTTGTTGAAAGTTGTCATAAAATGGGTACCTCAATTTAATATTTGTACCTGTTATTTCTTGTTATATTAATATTTTTACCTGTTATATGGTTATAAAGATATTATATAATCATTATAATTCGTATATAATTATACTAAGTATATCTAAGTGAGTATATATAATTATAATAAGGGCAGGGAATGTAGAACTAAATAAATGGACTTATTCATCTTTCTACATGAAATATATGTACGATAATCCTGTATTATTCTTACTCTTCTTTTATTATCTTGTTCTTGTCTTATAATTTTGATTTAATATAATATTTAATTATTTAATAAAGTAAAGAGATTTAATAAAGTAAAGAGTTTTTTACAAATTCTCGAAAAAGTCGTTATAATCCGATCCAAGAACAGGGATTCTTAGAAAAAATGGGGATTCTCGGGAGATATAGAAATAAATATGCAAGACTCTAAATTTTCATTTTTTATATTCGAATTAGAATTCATTTATATATTATATATTCGTAAGAAGGGAACATGAAATTCGTTTTGTTTGCCTTGCCTAATTTCATTTCGCGGAAGAAAAAACTCGCTCTTTTATCTTGTTGATAGGGGTTTTCTCATTAGTAATCAGGAATAGCGGTAAAAAAAAAAATTATCCGCACGATTTTTTCTACTAATTCTTTCTACAATTAAATCTTATGTCACCAAAAACAAATCCATTCTTCGAATTTTGACTTTGATTTCGATAAACTAACTAAATACTAAATACTTGTTCGCCACAAAAAAAATAATTTAACTTTTAACTTAAGTAACTTAAGGCTTTACTTGATTTAATTTTGGTTCAAAGGAAAGAAAGCGTGGAGTTGAAATAACTCACTCAGAACGCCTTTTAAAGGATTACGTGGTACAATTGGATCGAATAAGCCCTTATGGAATAAATATTCAGCTGCTTGTGAACCTTCAGGTACTGTCTTATTCAATGTTTGTTCAATTACTCTTTTACCCGCAAATGCAATGTAAGCATTGGGTTCGGCAATAATGATATCCCCCAACATACCAAAACTAGCTGTCACCCCACCAGTAGTAGGAGATGTAAGGATTGATACATAAAATAACTTTTTATTTGATTGATAATCATATAAAGCGGAAGATATTTTAGCCATTTGCATCAAGCTCAAACTTCCTTCTTGCATGCGTGCTCCCCCGGAAGCACATACTAGAATAAGAGGTAAAAATTTCTTGGTAGCATACTCGACCAAACGGGTAATTTTCTCGCCTACTACGGATCCCATACTACCCCCCATAAACTGAAAATCCATAACCCCAATTGCTACGGGAATACCATTGAGTTGACCTGTGCCTGTTTGAATAGCCTCGGTTAATCCTGTCTTTCTTTGATAAGAATCAATACGATCTTTATAAGGTTCCTCTTCCGAATGAAATTCAATGGGATCCAGAGAAACCATGTCTTCATCTATAGGATCCCAAGTACCTGGATCAATCGAAAGTTCAATTCTATCTGAACTATTCATTTTCAAATGATATCCACATTGTTCACAAATATTCATTTTTGACTTAAAAAATTTCTTATAATTTAATCCATAACAATTTTCGCATTGAACCCACAAATGCCTGTATTTTTGAGTTACATCGAGATCATTATCATTCGAACTTTCTCTTATAGTTAAATCACTACCATTCGTACTAGTTCTTATACTGGAACTCTCGTTTTCACTACTATTTTCACTAAAAATGTAACTATAAATGTAACTTTCACTGTAATTGTCACTACCACTAAAAATGTAACTATTTATACAGATTTGAGAACGAAGATAACCGTAAATGCAATTATTAATGTGATTATTCCAACTATATTTAGTATTATACATGTAACGATCATAGTGAGGATCATCATTCTTAGATCCATTATTCAGA